GTGAACAAGGAAAAATATTATCAAGACGTGTGAATAGATTGACCTTGAAACAACAACGATTAATTACTCTTGCTATAAAACAAGCTCGTATTTTATCTTTGTTACCTTTTCTCAATAATGAGAAACAATTTGAAAGAACCGAGTCGACCGCTAGAACTACTGGTTTTAAAGCCCGAAATAAATAGGCTTACTTTTTCTTCACTTGAATCATAATTACAAGAATCTAGATTTGAGTGAATCTAGATTTGAGTATCGTGTCGTAAGAAAAAAATGAATCGGAAAAAAAGAAATCTGTTTTTATTGAATTGAACGTGTTCATTCATTTTGACTACTTTAGCATATTTTCTCATACTAATTTCTACTCTACCTTCCCGGAGTTCATTCTCCGGGTAACTCAATTTAAATTATTCTGGTAGATTCTTTCCAATCTACTTCCTTTATGATTTCGTTCGAAATCATATAAAGACAATTCCTATTTGATATAGCTATTTGTGCAAGTATTTTACGGTTAAGAAGCAACTGTCTCTTGTACAGATCGTGTATTAATCTACTATAACTATAGGATACTCCCCTTTCGCGAATTACTGCGTTTATCCTAGTGATCCACAAACGACGAAAATCTCTCTTTTTCCTATCCCTATCCCGATGAGCCGAAACTAAAGCTCTTATTTTCTGTTGAGTAATAGTTCTAGTAAGCCTTGAATGAGCCCCTCGAAAGCTTGATGCAAATAAACGAATTTTTGTTCTACGTCTCCGAGCTATATATCCCCGTTTAATTCTGGTCATTGAATAAATGAAACTTTGACGAATAACTAATTGATTGCCTTTCTTTCAGTTATTCTTTTCCCCTTCCTAGTCTATTAATAACAAAACGGATTTTTCCAATGTATAAAATCAAAATTCCAATGGCTTTGGCTACTCTAACCTTCCCGACCACGATTTTTTCTTTTTTTTTAGGTATTTCACTGCGAAATAAGACAGAAATAAGAAATTGGATTTTCCTAGGTATCAAAAATATAGTAAATAAAAGAAATAAAAAAAGAAATAGTGGGTTCCTTCGTTTCTATGGTTACTTCTTAAACGGTGAGGTCTTCTCTATACACCGGAGCCCTTACTTTATACTTTAATTTACTATTTAATCAACTAATTGATGTTATTGGGAACTTGTATAGTTCACACGCTTTGGCTCTACCCATGAATTATCCAGTAATAGGTCTTTCACAATCAGATCTACCTATACAGTAACGGTATTTAATTATGAAAGTTTGCTGGGTAGCTGACCCTCTTAGTCCGTTCTTGCCAGATTGGGAGCCTACCTAATCTTTATGTTTTATGCTTTTTAAATAAGATTTCCTCCGCTTAATGGATAACCATTTGTTACCAATGGAGAATTTCTTATCATCTTAAATTCAGGTGATTGGATTTACACCAACGGAAACCATAAACTTCATACACAATAGAGGGATATGGTAAAGTTTTTTTTGAATAATGGAGGGAGTTCCTTTTTCCATCCTATCCCATTCACCGGTACTGATCATTGATACTGTAAAAGTAGTTTTCTTGCTTTTGTGCCAGCTCATGATCTAAACGAGTCGCACATACACCCTAGTACATGTTCCTCGACGCTGAGGGCACCCCCGAAGAGCGGGGGATTTCGTGACATTTCTGATTGGCTGTCTTGTATTTCTAATAAGTTGTTTAATAGTTGGCATGTTGAATCGTATACATAATATGATGGGTTGGTTTAGATTGATCCTAACCGAATGATGGTGAATTACTTCTATTTACTATAATATTCAATTCGAAGATAAAATCTCAAATCACGGATTTGCGCGAAATCCATGTTATTTTCCTTGAACCGCTACAAAATCAACAATTCCATAAGCTTGGGCTTCTGTTGCTGACATAAAAATATCTCTTTCCAGATCTTCGGATACAACCCATAAGGGTTTGCCCGTTCTTTCTGCATAAACCCTTGTGAGGGTTTCACGCAGTTTCAGCAGTTCTTCCGCTTCCACGACAAATTCGCCTACTTGTGCCATATAAAAACCACTAGCAGGTTCATGCATCATTACCCTGATGATATAACAAAATAAAAGCTTCCCTTATCTCGCATGATAAAGAATAGAAAAAAGATAGAATTGAACAACCGTACAGGCATCTTTTGTGCATACGGCTCTACAAGAAAATTGACCCCCCTCCTTTCTATTGAAGAAAGAGAAAAATAGAATCTATCAGACTCAGATGAGTAAATAATCAAATTGCCATCCTTCCTTTCGGAGGAATTAAAAAATACTATGATGGCTCCGTTGCTTTATATGTTTATTTTTTCTTTTTTTTGTCTGTGATTCAGCAATCCCAAAGTTTCTTTTTAATCCGATCAAATAAGGAAAAAATCTTTTTTTTTTCGTACTCTTTCATAACATAAATATTGTTAAGAACTCTCCGGCATGAAAACAAAAAAGTTTGTGACGCTGAACTGAACTCCCGATAGATAAGAGAAAATCGGAAATACCCCTTATCTCATACTACTCTCTCGATACAGAATCTAATGTTTTGAAAAAAAAAAACAATACAAAAATTTCTCATATCGAATTCGAAGTGCCATGCTATTATTACTTAGTATTCATATGGCGAAGGCATAGTCTTCTTTTTTCTCTCAAATAAAAACCTCATTGGCGCCAAGCGTGAGGGAATGCTATACGTTTGGTAAGTTGTCCTCCGACCAGGATAAAAGATCCCATTGAAGCAGCTAATCCGATGCATACTGTATGGACATCTGGTCGCACAAATTGCATAGTATCATAAATGGCGATCCCAGGTATTACCCAGCCCCCAGGAGAGTTTACAAACAAATACAGCTCTTTGGTCTCATCCTCCATACTGAGATATATCATAAGACCAATAAGTTGATTCGAAAGCTCGGTACTAATCCCTTGGCCTAAAAAAAGTAATCTTTCTCGATAAAGTCGGTTGATTAGGGTAAAATTGTATCCCTTAGGAACCGTACATGCGCCTTTTGATGCATACGGTTCAAAAAAATTGTGAATCAATGTATAGATTCAAGTCCTCTTTCTTTTTTTTTTTTCGAAAGGTTCTTTCTTACTTCTAACGAAAGGGCTTTTCTTCGATTTTTCAATAAAGACGAGTTTTTACTCCTTTTTTCTATTTTCGATTTTCCATTATAAAATTCGAAGTTATAAGAAAGGGTCATTAAACTTATCGAATTAACTTCTCATTGATGTATTCTTTCATCGAGATTTAATCCAAACCGCGATGGTATTTTCTTGTTCCTGAATGGGTCTGTTTCATCTTTTTAGGTTTATGCTCTACTCCGGGTAAAGATCCGCCCGATTTGGATTTGTACATATAGGACAAATGCTCCCATTACCATTTCTTTTTGTATTTCTTTTTTTTTTCAATTCATTTTATACAAGTATTTATTAGAGTTGAGATAACTTTGCTTGACAATTAGGATCTCTTTACAAAGAAAAAATATGAATAGCAATCATAGATATCTTACCAATCCAATTGGGTTTTTTCTAAACGGAGCCTGGATACTTCATTTTTTTAGTCCAACCAAGCCAACCATAAATTATTCTAATTGAATTATTCTAATTGATAATAGTAATATGAATCCCCTCAAAAATGGATCTAATTGCACTTCACGCTCCAAATTTTTGATGATTCAATTTATCTTTCTTGGGCGAAACGGGGGATATCTCGATCGGGGGAGAGAACGGGGAAATACCATATGACCCAATATATCTGACAAGTCGCACTATACGTCAACCCAAGATGAAATTGGATCTCCAGGATTTCGGAATATAACTTTTGGAACACCAATAGGCATTAAATGACAGAAAGAATTAAATACTATATTTCACTTTGAGGTGGAAACGTAACAATTTTTTTTATTGTCTTTATAATATTCATATTGGTTTTATCGTATTTATTTTATCCATAGATTCTAAAAATTCATAAAGAAAGACAGAATGAATAAACTCAAATTATTACGAATAGATCTTTCTAATGATAAATAAGTATGGACTCATTCGCTCATATAAAATGGGATCAACTCCCCCATTGCGTATTGGTACTTATCGAGTATAGAATAAATCTGCTTCTCTTTGTTCCTACGAACAGAATTGTTCCATTATTACCAACAGAATAGAAACCCTTGTTCGGAAATAATCGACTCAACAAGAGTGGTCCATAGGATAGTCATATTATAGTCTTTTCCAATGCAATAAAGTTACGTAGTGTCCATTTATCTTTGATATAAGGGGTATTTCCATGGGTTTGCCTTGGTATCGTGTTCATACCGTTGTATTGAATGATCCCGGTCGGTTGCTTTCTGTTCATATAATGCATACAGCTCTGGTTGCTGGTTGGGCCGGTTCGATGGCTCTGTATGAATTAGCGGTTTTTGATCCTTCTGATCCTGTTCTTGATCCAATGTGGAGACAGGGTATGTTCGTTATACCCTTCATGACTCGTTTAGGAATAACCAATTCATGGGGCGGTTGGAGTATCACAGGGGGGACTGTAACGAATCCAGGTATTTGGAGTTACGAAGGTGTAGCGGGAGCACATATTGTGTTTTCTGGCTTATGCTTTTTGGCAGCTATCTGGCATTGGGTGTATTGGGATCTAGAAATATTTTGTGATGAACGTACAGGAAAACCCTCTTTGGATTTGCCAAAGATCTTTGGAATTCATTTATTTCTCTCAGGGGTAGCTTGCTTTGGTTTTGGTGCATTTCATGTAACAGGCTTGTATGGTCCCGGAATATGGGTGTCCGATCCTTATGGACTAACGGGAAAAGTACAACCTGTAAATCCAGCGTGGGGCGTGGAAGGTTTTGATCCTTTTGTTCCAGGAGGAATAGCCTCTCATCATATTGCAGCAGGAACATTAGGCATATTAGCGGGCCTATTCCATCTTAGCGTCCGTCCGCCACAACGTCTATACAAAGGATTGCGTATGGGAAATATTGA